ATGATCAATTCAATAGCAAGTTAGTATATATATCAATCCTTGCATCTCCTACTACTGGTGGGGTAACAGCTAGTTTTGGTACGTTGGCAGATCTCGTTCTTGCTGAGCCCAATTCCTACATTGCATTTGCGGGTAAAAGAGTAATTGAAGAAACATTGAAGAAACCAATACCCGAAGGTTCACAAGAGGCTGAACCTTTATTCGAGAAGGGCATATTGGACCAAATCATACCACGTAAACTTTTAAAACACGTTCTGACTGATTTTTTGCAGTTCCACGGCTTCAATCCTTTGAATTCCAATTCAATCAGGTAGAGCGCGCTAAATTTCATTATTTTATTTGTAGGAAACAAGTAGTTAGCTTATCGAAATTAAAGTAAATAAGAATGGAATTCTCTTTGGTGACCTAAGATCTAAGTGATAAAAAAAATAAGTCCAAGGAATATAGAACTAAATAAATGGACTTATTCTATCACTTAGATATCTAGATACTTATATCTTTAATAATAACTACGAATTCATAATAATTACAATTCTTAATTATAATTAGTATAAATAAAAAATAGGATATTAAAAATAAAATAATAACAGGTACAAATAGTAAATCGAGGTACCCATTTTATGACAACTTTCAATTTTCCCTCTATTTTTGTGCCTTTAGTAGGCCTAGTATTTCCGGCAATGGCAATGGCTTCTTTATTTCTTTATGTTCAAAAAAACAAGATTGTTTAGATCTGAGGAGACAAAATCTCATCCGTTTTTTTTTTGAAACTTAGACTTGTAACATAACACAGATTTTTATTTCGGGAAATATGGTATAACATGTGATTTCCGGCGAACATAAAGGAAAAAGCTCTTATGCCTGCAGAAAATGATCTATGGGTAAATGAATTCTAGCTAGTTTCAAATAGATCAGGGGCACTGGATGCCTAAAATGTAAAGTTGGTGGATCTATATGTATATTGGGATCATATGAAAGGTATGTTATTAGTTTAGATCTAACTAATTTGATGAATTACTCCTAAAAGTTCACATCAAACTAGTGCTAGTTGATGAGAGTTCCTTCGGAAACAAAAAAAATAAAGTCAAAATCATTGGGGGTATTCTCTCAATTCGAATAAAATGAAATCGGAGCAAATATGAATTGGCGATCAAAACAGTTATGGTTAGAACTTATAACGGGGGCTCGAAAACTAAGTAATTTTTTCTGGGCCCTTACCGTTTTTTTAGGTTCATTAGGATTCTTATTGGTTGGAATTTCCAGTTATCTTGGTACAAATTTGATATCTTTTGTTCCGTCTTTGATATCTTTTGTTCCGTCTTTGATATCTTTTGTTCCGTCTCAGCCAATCCCTTTTTTTCCACAAGGGATCGTGATGTCTTTCTACGGGATCGCGGGTCTCTTTATTAGTTGCTATTTGTGGTGCACAATTTCCTGGAATGTAGGTAGTGGTTATGATCGATTCGATAGAAAGGAAGGAATGGTGTGTATTTTTCGTTGGGGATTTCCTGGAAAAAATCGTCGCATATTCCTCCGATTCTGGCTAAAAGATATTCAATCCGTTAGAATAAGAGTTAAAGAGGGTCTTTATGCTCGTCCTGTCCTTTATATAGATATCAGAGGCCGGGGGGTTTTTCTGTTGACCCGTACTGATGAGAATTTGACTTCACGAGAAATTGAACAAAAAGCCGCGGAATTGGCCTTTTTCTTGCGCGTACCAATTGAAATCTTTTAAGAAAAGGAACTGAGGCTGAAGAACGAATGTTTTCTCAGCCTCAGCAGGAGGGAAAAATGCAAGAATCCTGTTTTTTTCTATAACAGAACTTAACTGAAGTTTCGTCAGAACATTCAGTCGAGTCAAAGCCGACGTATATGGAACAACCATAAAACAAAACTCTTTTTTTTTGTGGTTTTTTATGCGTATCCAAATCCATGTAACTCAATTGAAACAAGTAAGAAATTGAACTACTAGATTTAATTCATCTCATATATCAAACGATTTCGAAAGAAAGAAATTTGTCTTTTTTTTTTGAAGTTCAATATTTGTTGGAAATGATACTTTAGATGCAGATAAATCATATCTTGTAAATTATTTCCTTTTTGTCAATCGACCTTTTTTTATCCTTTCATTTGTGTTCTTTACTAACCAATAATGGGTTTTCTTAATAATGATAACTGGCCCATTTCTGTCTTGTTTTGCCGCTCATTTTTTTGATCATCACAATATCTTTCTCTCAATTATTCTATTCTTGGCTATGGGGAATCATTGGAATTCTTTCGAAATATTTTGGATATTTTGATAGAAAAGGAGTTCTTTCGTCTCAAAATCACAATAATATTCATTCCTTAAAGGACTTCTTTCGGTCATTCATCGAAAGGAGACACTTGTTTGGGATTTGATGAATTGAGATATCTGGAAACAATATTTTTGATTATTTCTTCATTCGAATTCGAAGTGGAGTCTTAGTCTATTTCTATATTCTTTCTAGATTCAAACAAAATCACAAATAAAATAGATTCATAGGTTTCGTGTCTAGAACTCATGTTTGAAAGAAATATTCGATTACATAGAGTCGACAAATGAAGCGGGTTAATTAAAAATTCACAGGTGAAAAATGGCAAAAAAGAAAGCATTCACTCCTCTTTTGTATCTTGCATCTATAGTATTTTTGCCCTGGTGGATTTCTCTCTTATTTACTAAAAGTATGGAATCTTGGGTTACTAATTGGTCGAATACTGGTCAATCCGAACTTTTTTTGAATGATATTGAAGAAAAAAGTATTCTAGAAAAGTTTATAGAATTAGAGGAAATTCTCTTCTTGGACGAAATGATCAAGGAATACTCGGAGACACATCTACAAAAGCTTCCTCTAGGAATCCACAAAGAAACGATCCAATTAATCAAGATACACAATGAGGATCGTATCCATACGATTTTGCACTTCTCGACAAATATAATCTGTTTTGTTATTCTAAGCCTTTATTCTATTTTAGGTAATGAAGAACTTGTAATCCTTAACTCTTGGGCTCAGGAATTCCTATATAACTTAAGTGATACAGTAAAAGCTTTTTGGATTCTTTTATTAAGCGATTTATGTATGGGATTTCATTCACACCACACTTGGAAACTAATTATTTGTTCTGTCTACAAAGATTTTGGATTTGATGATAATGATCAAATTATATCTTATCTTGTTTGCATTTTTCCAGTTGTTCTGGATAGTATTTTTAAATATTGGGTTTTCTCTTATTTAAATCGTGTATCTCCGTCACTTGTAGTTATTTATCATTCAATGACTGATTGATAAATGATCCACCGATATGAATCTAATTAATTAGAATGTTTCTTACTTTGTAGTTCTACATAAGCATTAAAAACTTTCTATCCGGGGGATTTTCATCCTATAGTATTTCAGTAAAATGATTCCAGTAATATAGCAGAATCGTGGATAGGGAACTATATTAGCGACCTACCCAATTTATTGTAGAAATTTTCGGATCAATGATTAGACCATGCAAACTAGAAATACTTTTTCTTGGATAAAGGAACAGATTACTCGATCTATTTCCATATCGTTCATGATATATATCATAACTCGGACATCCATTTCAAGTGCATATCCCATTTTTGCACAACAGGGTTATGAAAATCCACGAGAAGCGACTGGGCGTATTGTATGTGCCAATTGCCATTTAGCTAATAAGCCCGTGGATATTGAGGTTCCACAATCGGTACTTCCTGATACTGTATTTGAAGCAGTTGTTCGAATTCCTTATGATAAGCAAGTGAAACAAGTTCTTGCTAATAGTAAGAAAGGGGGTTTGAATGTGGGGGCTGTTCTTATTTTACCGGAGGGGTTTGAATTAGCTCCTTCCGATCGTATTTCTCCCGAGATGAAAGAAAAGATAGGCAATTTGTCTTTTCAGAGCTATCGCCCTAATAAAAAAAATATTCTTGTGATAGGGCCTGTCTCTGGTCAGAAATATAGTGAAATCACCTTTCCTATTCTTTCCCCCGACCCCGCTACTAAGAAAGATGTTCACTTCTTAAAATATCCTATATACGTAGGAGGAAATAGGGGAAGGGGTCAGATTTATCCCGACGGAAGCAAGAGTAACAATACAATTTATAATGCTACAGGAGCGGGTATAGTAAGTAAAATCATACGAAAAGAAAAAGGGGGGTATGAAATAACCATAACAGATCCATCGGATGGACGTCAAGTAGTTGATATTATTCCTCCAGGCCCAGAACTTCTTGTTTCAGAGGGTGAATCCATCAAATTTGATCAACCATTAACGAGTAATCCTAATGTGGGTGGATTTGGTCAGGGAGATGCAGAAATAGTACTTCAAGATCCATTACGTGTCCAAGGTCTTTTGTTCTTCTTGGCATCTGTTATTTTGGCACAAATCTTTTTGGTTCTTAAAAAGAAACAGTTCGAGAAGGTTCAATTGGCCGAAATGAATTTCTAGACTTGCGAATTTATCGACATCCGGTTCGTAAAAAGCACAAAATTCTTGTTGTCAATTATGTATGATCAAAAAAAATCAATTCTGAAAACCCTTTTATTTACTTGCTCTTTTTCTACGAGCTTTGGGGAATCCCTTGTACCGCATTCCTAGTCATAATAGGTAGATTTTTGTTTGAAGAAAACTATTTTAGTTGACTTTATGATTTTACCGCCTCTTTCTTTGTTTTTTTTTTAGCCAAATTGGTACGACTATGTGACTATTGCCAGATTACAATGTCATAAAATGGATCCATTTGCTTCTATTTGAAATAGAATCAAATTGGGATAGATATTAGCATAAGTAAGCGGGTAATAGAACGAACTATAAATGCGGGGAACAAATAAATTCTAGGAGGCTTGTCTTCCTAGTCTTCGACACAAGAAAGGGGTGTATAAAATTCCTTTTTTTGTGTCGAAAGAGTAATGATTTTGGATCCTGTTCGTCAAAAATTCCTAGTCTTGGTTTCGGTTTTCCAGATGTATCAG